CAAGGCGATAGTCAAAAGGAATTACTGAATAACTTAGTAGAATTGATATGACTGCTATGGATGGTCCGATACTGAATAAACGAGTATCTCCTCTAGATGGAAGAAGATTCTCTTTGAAAAGTAGTTTTGTCCCATCTGCTAGAGCTTGAAGAACTCCTAAAGGACCGGCGTATTCGGGTCCAATACGTTGTTGCAGCCCTGCGGATATTTCTCTTTCTAACCATACAATTACTAGTACGCCTATTGTGATTCCCAATACAAGAGTCAAAATAGGAACAAGCATCCATAGAATTTCATGGACCTCTTTTAAAGATTCCACTCTGTAAAAAGAATGGATATCTTGTATTTCCGTTGTATCAATTATCATTTCAACGATCAACTTCTCCCATAATGATATCTATGCTACCTAGTATTGTCATAATATCAGCCAATTTCATTCTTTTAACTAACTGAGGAAGAATTTGCAAATTGATAAAACCCGGGGGGCGAATTTTACATCTCCAAGGAAAACCACTCTGATCTCCTATCAGAAAAATTCCCAATTCGCCCTTTGGGGCTTCGACTCTCACATAAAGTTCTTGTTTCGGTAATTCAAAAATGGGAGAAGGTTTTTTACTAATGAATCGATATTCAAAATCATGCCATTCTGGATACCTTTCTCTATCAAAGTATCGGATTTCTAAATTCTCATAGGGCCCCCCTGGAATTCCTTCCAACGCCTGTTGAATAATTTTTATGGATTCTGTCATTTCACCAATTCGGACTAAATAACGAGCTAATGAATCCCCTTCTTTTTGCCATTGGACTTCCCAATCCAATTCGTCGTAACACTCATAATGATCAACTTTACGAAGATCCCATTGTATTCCGGAAGCTCGCAGCATTGGTCCTGATAAACCCCAATTTATTACTTCGTCTCTATCAATAATTCCTACGCCTTCAACGCGTTCTAAAAAAATAGGATTTCGTGTAATAAGTTTTTGATATTCAGTAACTCCTGTAAAAAAATAATCGCAGAAATCCAAACATTTATCTATCCAGCCATAAGGTAGATCAGCCGCTACTCCTCCGATACGAAAATAATTGTGCATCATTCTCATACCAGTGGCAGCTTCAAATAGATCATATATGAATTCTCTTTCTCTGAAAATATAGAAGAAAGGAGTTTGTGCACCAATATCTGCCATAAAGGGGCCGAGCCATAACAGATGAGAAGCTATACGACTCAATTCCAACATAATTACTCTGATATAACTGGCTCTTTTAGGTACTTGAATATTTCCTAACTGTTCTGGCCCATTTACAGTTATTGCTTCTGTGAACATAGTAGCTAAATAATCCCAACGAGTTACATAAGGGAGATATTGTAGAATTGTTCGGTTTTCCGCAATTTTTTCCATTCCTCTGTGTAAATAACCCAATATTGGTTCACAGTCAATAACATCTTCACTGTCCAGAGTAACGATGAGTCGAAGAACACCGTGCATTGACGGGTGGTGGGGGCCCATATTGACTATCATGAGATCTTTTCTTGTAGCTGGTATATTCATAAGTTTTTCCTCGATTCATTTTTCCATGAATTGCGTAAAACGAAAAAAAGTTCATCAAAATTCAAGATCTAATAAATCAAATAATTCAAAATGACTCTTCAAATTAACGAATTTTTGATTCCCGAATACCCAACGCATTAATTAAGTTTTTATAACGTACTCTATTTTTCTTTGACAAATAAGACAGCAGCCGTTGACGTTTTCCCAGAATTTTACGTAGACCCCTTTGAGATAAATAGTCTTTTCTGTGCAATTCCAAATGTGAAGTAAGTCTTCTTATTTTATTGGTGAAACTCAATACTTGGAATTCAACGGATCCCCTGTTTTCTTCTTTTTCTTCTTGCGAAATAATTGAGATGAATGAATTTTTTACCATAAAAAGGAATCGCCCCTCTTTCTCTTTTTTTGAGATATTTTTATCGATATATATATATATTTCTTGATCAGTAATAATAATGCCACTCATTTGAATTTGATATACACAATAATCTTAATTTCGTGAAGAATTCTTAATTTTGTCAAATAAAATTTTTTAATTTAGTACTCAATAATCAATCCAATTTTGAAAATTGGATTCGGATAGGATATCCTATATAAAAGTATAGTCTATTTCTGTACTCACAAAAAAAAAGAAACAATAATTTAGACCTAAAAAAAAATAAGAAGATTTTGTTGATTCATTTTAGATCGAATTAAATTAATATAATACAACGCCTCATTAAATTAGTATCATGTATCATAATGAAATGTAAGATAATGGTTATGTTTATTTCTTTGTCTTCATATACTCGATATGGTACGGAAATATAGTAAAAATGTACCATTAATGATTTTTCAATCGCGGATACATATGAATCCTTGTCATAGTGAAACGACTACCATTATTGGTATTAAACCAATAGCGATTCATACAAGCTAAATCTTCTAATCGATAATTGGGCCAAAGAAAGAACTTTAATTTAATTAGTTTATTTTTATCTCTATCAAGATTTTTTCTTTTATTCAACAAAACTTGATCGAAATTTGTTACCTTATTTCCATTGCATCCATTGCAAAATACTGTATTTCTATGGATATTGTTTCTATTCCTAGAATTGACAAAAATTAGAATTCTCAATTCTCTACGATGCCTCGGGGATAAAATATTTTCAAGAACAAGCAAATCATAATGATTTTTGTCTCTATTTCCAGTCATTTTTTGATCGAGCGCAATGGATTCAGAAAAATTATTCTTATTTTTATCAACATAGCGATAGCTTTTTTCTAGGTATCTTTGATTAATTTGGTGGTTACTCTTATGAACCAATGAAATACCTATGGTTTGATATATAATAAAATTTCCATCATTTTTTACAGACAGACGAACTGGTTCGATAATAAATATTCCCGTTTTTCTCAATTCTTTAAGAGATAAATCCTTCTGGAACATCATAATATCCAGATTCATTTCTTCTCCTTGAATAGCGGATATAGCAATTTCTCTTGGATTTTTCATTCTAAGCAGGAGACAATATACTTTGATGTTATTGATGATTCTTTGATTTAAAGAAGCATCCCATTTCAATTGAAATTGCAAATACCTTTTTAGTAAGAACTCAAGCTCTGCTTCTGTGTTATTCTTGTATTGCTTTTTGTTTCTACGTTTTTTCATGTCTGATCCCGTATAATCTTCTTCAACATATTTTTCTTGTTTTTTTTCTTGGTTTGAGAGAGCTGATTCAAGATCTGCTTGGTCCGCTAATTCTTTTTCTCCTTGATTTTGATTTTCTAATTCAAAAGTTTTTTTTTCATTCGATAATATAAAAATATCTCTTTTTTTCTTTCCATTGATACTTTTATGTTTATTAACATTTTTATTTACTTTATTTACATTAAAATTGAAAAGAAGTAATTTGATTGGTATGACCCACGGTTTAATCTTATATGTATTAGAAAGTATCACAAATTCTGGGAAGAACCAAAGTTCTAGATTCGATATGGGACGACTTAGTATTTCTTCATTCATTCCCATCCAATCCACAAGAGGTTTTTTTTGATTGAATGGGTTCATTTTTTGATCTTGATGAATCGTGAAATAAAAAATACCTTTCTTATCAATTTTATCAATTATTTGATAATTATTAACCCCAGTCTTAGTATTTTTATTTCTGTTGGTGACAGTATCAATATCGACCCAGGCCTTAATATCGGTCTTATTTCTAAGACAAAAATTGAGAATTTTCCAATCAAAATATTTTCGATCCATATTTTTTTCTATATCTATACTATCATCGTCTACTAGATAATCCTTGATACGGATACCTTCCATCATATCAAATAGTTTGCGTTTAGGCGTATTGTAAGTATCAGAAATCTCTTGGTTTTTATTTACTTGTAATGGCACTCCATAAATATATGAGTCTTTCTTATCCTCATAATTAATCGATTTATACGAAAAAAGATCATATCTATATTGTTTTTTAATATTTTCTTTTTGATTTAGTAATAAATCTATTTCAAAATCATTTTGTTTTTCGTAATGAATTAATCGGGTTTTTTCATATGAATCCCATTTGTTTAAATCTTTATTTGTAGTCATACGGCATTGATATTGATTGACTCTATTTCGCCATTTTTGCGGCACTAATCTCGACCATCTAATCTGAGATAAATCATATTGATATTGATAATGATCCTTTAGCCAGTTTTTCCATTCATTAATTACAGAATTTTGAAGGTTCTTATGTTGTCTTAATTCGGAATAAACTATTTCTTGCGTTCCAACAAAATACTCTTTTATTTCATTCTTAATAAAAAAAGATGTTCTGTAATATTTAAAGACAGATCTTAACTTATATAAGTTACTGACTTGGGTTTGTGATAATTTGTAGAATACATATGCTTGTGACAAGTAAGATAAGTCCAAAAAAGTATGTGAATTCTTATTAATACAAAGTGACCTTTTTATAGTTGAAATAAAGTTAATTATACTTTGATTTGTTTTATCAATTCTTTCTTGATTTGCTTCATTATTGTAAATGTATTTATTAAGAATTTTTTTTTTTAATTCAATAAAAAGCTGTGCTTTGATTCTAGGAATATTAATGATACACATAAAGATATCTCTGTATATCTTTTCAATAAAAAATTTTAAAAAATAATGGGATTTCCGAAGTAATCGAATATTTTTTCTTTTTAATATCCGCCAAAAATTTTTTGGTGATTCTAATCTTTTATCGCCATAACTTATTTTGTTAGGGTTAATATTTATATCTCGAGTTATAAACCCTCTTTTCTTGTCTTTTTTCATTTTTTCTATTTTATTTATGATTGTATTTGTTCTAGTAGTTATATTTTTCATTTTTTTTTCTGTCAATGAGTAAGTTGCCCAATCCATAGATCGAATTTCAATAGACGATTCGGGAATCATTTTATTATGTATTATCGAATTTCTTTCTTTTTTAGTTTCAC